CTCCTCAACTAGTCGCTCGGTGTGGATGCTAAAACCCAAATACTTCGCTTGAAGGTCAACGAAATCTACTAGCCTCGGCGAGTCACTCCGGTATTGTGTTTTTTTTTTACTGAACCCTTTTTCATAATCTTCTCTAATAACTTCTTGGATGTCTTCGATGTCGATGTCTTCGATGTTTTGACTAACATTTGCTTTTCCTTTAGTTGCTTTTCCTTGACTAACATTTGCTTTTCCTTTAGTTGCTTTTCCTTGACTAACATTTGCTTTTCCTTGACTAACTTCTTCTTCTTCTTCTTTTCCTTTAGTTGCTTTTCCTTGACTAACATTTGCTTTTCCTTGACTAACTTCTTCTTCTTCTTCTTCTTCTTCTTCTTCTTCTTCTTTTCCTTTGAAATTTAAAAGAAGTAACTTCATAGGTCTAAGCCACGGGTTCATTTGATATGTCCTCTTACGTAGCAGAAATTCTGGGAAGAACCAATCTTCCTGATTCGAATCTTCCTCATTCGAATTCGCTCTGGGTGCCTTTAAGATTTCTTCATTCATTCCCATCCAATTAAAAAAGCTTTTTTTGTCTTCTTTGATTTCTGGATTTTCTTTGATTTCTGGATCTTCTTTGAGTTCTGGATCCTTTTCGATTTCTGGATCCAAGAGCATTTTTGGAACGATATCATAAATAAGACCTCTATTCTCATTCTCAATTATTTCAGAATTCTCATTCTCAATTATTTCAGAATTCTCATTCTCAATTATTTCAGAATTCTCATTCTCAATTATTTCAGAATTCTGAGTCTCAATTATTTTAGAATTCTGAGTCTCAATCTTAGTATTTGTATTATGGTTAGGGTCGATCTTTTTCCCAGCCTCCAAATTGACTAGATATTTTTCGAAAAACTTCCAATCAAAGTCCATATATTTTCTTTCAGGTTTTTTCTTTCGCATTTTTTTCAGAGACATATAAACCTTGTCTAGATAATTGTCTAGAGAATTCTTGTCTAGATAAACCTCGTCTAGATAATCCTTGTAATAATCCTTTTCTAGATAAAGCTGGTCTAGAGAATCCTTGAAATAAACCTTGTCTAGAAAACTCTTGTCTAGATAATCCTTGTGATAATCCTTGTCTACATAAGTATTGTCTAGATAATTGTGTAGATAAGTATTGTCTCGATAAAGCTTGTCTAGAAACTTCTTGTCTAGTATACAATCCTTGAAATAAGTCTTGAAAACAATCTCCTCTGGTATATCAAATAAGTCAATCTCTTGGCTCTTATTTACTTGTAATGGCAATTTAGAAATAGAGGAGTCCTTCTTAGTTTCAGAAGAAATGTATTTATATGCTAAAAGATCATATTTATAGTTTTTCTGAAACTTCGTTTTTTGATTTCTTACTAATGAATATACTTCAGAATCATCTTGTTTTTTGGAATGAAGTAATGGGTCTTTTTCATATGAATCTCCTTTATTGAAATCGTTATTTTGAGGCGTATGGCGTCGGTTGACTTTATTTCGCCAGGTTTGTGCGCCTACTCGCTCCCAATGAACCTTAGATAAATTGTATTGAGACTGACCTCTTAACCAGTTTTTCCATGGATTCGTTCCAAAATTTCGAAGTTTCTTATGCTTTAATTCGGAATGAAATATTCCCTGTCTTTCAAAAGAATCCTTTATTGCAGTCTTAAGAAAAAAAGACGTTCCGCGATATTGAAGAACAGATCTTAACTTATCACTAACTAGGGTTTGTGATAATTTGTAAAATACATATGCTTGTGACAGGGAAGATAAATTTGGCAAGGAAGCAAATTTCGGAACAATCTGTGACTTCCGCTTATTTATATTTTTTATAGTCGAACTAAAGGTAATTCTTTTTTGATTTGTTTCAGTATTGGAAATGTCTTTCTCAAAAAAATTTTTTGTTAAATTGATTCTAGGAATCTTAATGATACATAGAAAGATATCTAGGTATATTTTGTATATTTTTTCAATGAAAATTTTTTGAAAATAATTCCATTTACTTATTAATCGAACATTTCTTCTTTTTACAATTTTCCAAATATTTTTTGGTGATTCTACATTATTATTTTGCTTTTTGTTGTTAGGACTATTATTTAGTCCTGGAGTTACTTTTTTTTTTTCTTTTGTAATTCTTTCTATTTGATTTTTGATTGTGCTTGTTCTATTAATCAGATTTTGTATTTTTTCTTCTGAATTTGTAGAAGCTGTAGATCGAATTTGACTAAATGATTCATGAATTATCTCATTGCTGATTATAGAATCTTTTTCTTTTTGAGTTTCACTCGATTCATCTACTCCTATCCCTTTCAATCTTGTATTTTTTTTTATTATTTTCAAAATTGTGCTTTTTAGAACTAGAACCCTTTCTTTAAGCCGTTTTATGCTTTCTTTTGGGTTTCCTAGAACTCTAACAAAATTTTGCTTTATTTTTTGGTTGAAAACGCTTCTTATAAGTCGAAAGGCGCTCCCTTCCAATTTTTCTGCTGCTAATCTTTGACTTTTTTTGCCTAATTCGTTAAAAATGGGCCCCCAAAAAATGGAAAAGGAACGGTTGGGTCGGGCACCACCCCAAGGATAGTCAGCTAGTCCCCAGAAAGACCTTATAAAAGCATAATCGTTGGTTATCCTTTGTCTATCATCCGCTGTGTGCCAAGGTTTCAACTCTAAAGGCCATAAAACTTTGACCTGAAGACCGTATTCCCACCACTCCTCCGGAAAGTTGCTGATGGATATGACACCTATAGCAAAACCGTCATCGTTGCATAAAAGATGAGTCTCGTTTTCCCAGTCCTTTCTATCCTCAGCCCACTCGGGCTGCTGCAAAAATAAGATACGACCAATATTTTTAGCTATTATCGCTAAAGGCAATGCAATATATCTTCTAAAATAGGAGTTAAAAATTAATACGATACCTCTTACTCCTAGCCCATAATAAAGCTCATTCCATGCATCTATTCCATCCATCCGGAACAGCTCTTCTTCGGGGTCTAGTTCGATTTTCTCTTTTTTGATTCTTTTCAATTTTTTCCGTTCTTTCAATGCTTTGCTTTTTTTTTCGTCTATCTTCCTTTTTGTCTTCCTTTTTGTTTTTGTCTGTTCTTTCTTAGGTCCCTTAAGAGTGAAAAGGTCCCCTTTTTTGATTCCAAACCTATGCAGCAAATTTTGCATTTTCAAAACAAGGGGTTTCACTACCCTAAAAGAACTAGACAGTGTACTTTTTAAGAAGCCCAAAAAAAGAGGGGAATGCGGAAACATTTCAATCTGTCTTACAACAACTCCGTTTTTACGCCTTAGGACGCTCGCAACACCTTTGATGTCATCCTGATGCCAAAATTGGTCGCGCACCGCTCTCAAGGAGGTCCTCCACACGTCCTTATTCTCGGTTTTCCACTCGATATTGGTGATGAGGCTGCCAACGTGAACATGAGCAAGGCTTTTCTCAAAGTCAATACTATAAGGGTCTCCCCCACTCTTGATCAAATCCTTCTTAACCTTCTCATTAATCTCTTTAGCAATCTCCGGATCAATCTTATTACTATCTTTAGAAAGATTTTTGATAAGTAAATTTTGAGTATCCTGATTCAAAATAATTTCATATTTGTATTGTGCTGATATAATATCAAAGCACTCATTATCTCCCCGCTTGGTCACAAAGGGTTCGCCCAGGTCGTATGCGACCTCGCGGAGTAATACGTATGACCAGCGAGGGACGCGTTGACTGATGTGCGCTCGTCCCACACTTTCTCCCACTTTATAAGTCCTTAGTTGCTTTAGCTTTTTTAGTTTTCGCTGGTTCCAATCAATGCCTCCCCCCCCTTTTTCCCAAGGCTTAGAAAAAAATTTTGCCAAAGGATTATAATATAATTTTCCTTCTGCTCTTAGTTTTAGTGTTTTACTTTTTAGTATCGCGAACATTCTCTCTTCAAATTTTGGGGACTCGAAAATGAAACCTGGCAAAAGGGTCTCATGAATTTGATTTAGAGCAAGGATTTGCTTAAGTTGAGATTCTGTAGGTTCATCGTCGATTCTTTCACGAGATTTTGTAGTTCCATTTTTTTTTCTTCGACGAGATTGCATTGCATTCTTTTTTCTTCGACGAGATTGCATTGCATTCTTTTTTCTTCCACTAGATTTACGAGATTTAATTACATTGTAGACTTTTTCACGAAATTCACCCAATTGAAGAAGTGCCCTTTCTTCGCTTAGACGTGCTTCTTCGCGTAGACGTGCTTCTTCGCGTAGACGTGCTTCTTCGCGTAGACGTGCCTCTTCTTCCCTTTTCTCCTGTTCTTTGCTTTTCGGTGCCTTTTCTTCGCTTTTCTCCTTTTCTTCGCTTTTCTCCTTTTCTTCGCTTTTCTCCTTTTCTTCGCTTTTCTCCTTTTCTTCGCTTTTCTCCTTTTCTTCGGGATCCTCGATTACTTTTCTAAACTTTTTGATTCTTCCACGAGAGGGCCCATTCAACAAAGGATCATACCTTTTTGGTAGGCAGAGGCAGGTTTCGTTCATTTTCTCAATACAAACCCGAGTCCTTTTGTCGAGTATATCTAGAAAAAGAAATCCCGTGTCTAGAGCCTCAATTCTCTTTATAAACTCGTTATTTAAGTTGTTTTGTCTTTGTTTGTTCTTATAAAGCCAATCTTTGTCTAGTTTATCAAAGGAGAGTCTTTCTACTGTGGACGAAGATATCATCCCTTTCGTCAGTTCCTTAAAACTAGAAAAACTTGGAGGATCTGTAAAAGATATTCTTTTTTTTCCATCACTTCGGCATGTATCAAAAAAATATTGTGAAGCTTCCTTTCTTACAGCCCCCAAAAAGTGTTGATTGCTTATGTATCGTACTGGACGAGTCCATTGAAACTGAAAAAAATCGGCCGCTAAAATGCCTTCCACCACTATGGGTGCTTTTTGATCTTTTTCTTCATCCAGATCCGCTCCCCAACGCGTGGGAGGAATTTCTTCTTTGAATAGCACTTTTTTTCGTGCAATCTCCT